GAACACGTAATGGATCTTGAAGCACTATTTCAGCATCTCCCTGACCAAATCCCCCTACATTGGGATTACTTGTCAATGGTTGATCAAGCTTAATGGATTCACCCTCTGAAACAAGAAGTTCCGGTCCTGGAGGTATCATATCAACCACTGGATGCCCATCTGATGCATCAGCTATGGTTATTTCGTAACCACCCTTTTGTTTACGTACTATTTTACTTACTATACCGGCAGATGTAGCGTTATAAACTGTATTGTTACTCTTGCTCCCATCGGGATAAATCTGACCCCTTCCCCGGTTCCCGCCTACATATATGGGATATTTTAAGAAGTGAACATCTTTCTTCATAGTAGGGTCGGGAGAAAGGATCGGGAAGACAATTTCACTATATTTCTGACCAGGAACAGGACCTATAACAAGAATGTTTTTGTTAGTGGGCCGATAACTCTGAAAAGACAAATTGCCCATCTTTTCTTTCATCTCAGGGGAAATACGATCGGGAGGAGCTAATTCGAATCCCTCCGGTAAAATAAGAACAGCCCCCACATTCAAGCCCCCTTTTTTACCATTAGCAAGAACTTGTTTCACTTGCTTATCATAGGGGATTCTAACAACTGCTTCGAATACAGTATCTGGAAGTACAGTTTGCGGAACTTCAATATCCACGGGCTTATTAGCTAAATGACAATTGGCACATACAATTCGTCCAGTTGCTTCGCGCGGATTTTCATAACCCTGCTGCGCAAAAATGGGATATGCATTTGAAATGGATGTATGAGTTATTATATATAGCATAATCGATACAGAAATAGATCGAGTTATCTGTTCTCTTACCAAAAAAAAAGTATTTCTATTTTGCATGATCGAATCATTGATCCCGGAATTTCTACAATAAATTAGGTAGGTAGCTAGTATAGTTCCCTATCCATGAGTCTGTCATTGTACATTGTAATAGAATAATTGTACTGGAATATAGAAGAATACTTTGAACAGGTAGAAGTATAAAAAATAAGTAAGATTGCAATCTTTTATTTATTTATGCACAAAGAAAAGTATGCACAAAGAAAAGAAACATTTTAAGGTGAATGATACCAAAATATCAAATGAGTTCTTTATTCATTCATTGAATGATAAATGACCACAAGCGAAGGAGATACACGATTTAAATAATGGAAAATCCAATATTTCACAATTGTATCTAGAATGACTGGAAAAGTAGAAACAAGCCCGGATATTATTTTCTCATTATGAGCCAATCCAAAATCATTGTAGAACGAACCAATCATGAGTTCCCAACCGTGGGGCGAGTGGAATCCAATCCATAAATCAGTGACTAACAGAATAGAAAAAGCTTTTATTGTGTCACTTAGATTATAAAGAAATTCCTGAACCCAAGAATTAAGAATGGCGAGTTCCTCACTACGCATAATAAAATAACCACTTAGAATAGTGAAACAGATTATATTTGTCGAGAAATGCAAAATGATATGTAGATGATATTCATTGTGTGTTTTAACCAATTCCATAGTTTCTTTATGGATTCCTATCGGAAACTTTTGTATATGTGTCCCCGGGTACGGGTACTCCTTTATTATTTCGTCTAATAGTAATAGTTCTTCCAGTTCTATGAATCTTTCTACAACGTTCTTTTCTTGAATATCATTCAAAAAGGTTTCAGATTGCCCGATATTCCACCAATTAGTAATCCAAGGTTCCAGACATTTATTAAATGATAGAGAGATCCACCAGGGCAAAAATACTATAGATACAAGATAAGAAAGAGAGGCTAATGTTTTCTTTTTTTTTTTCACTTTGCATCTGTGAATTGTTAATGAACTTGCTTTATTTGTTGACTTTATCTGATTTTGGAAGTATGAGTTTTATAACAAGAACAAGGTATGGAACCTATGAATCTATTCCCTTTGTTTAATTATTTAGTCCTTAAATCGAGAAAAAAATGGGGAAATAGAAGAAATAAGGATTTACTTTTGGATGCAAAAATACTAATAAGCAAATATTCTTTTCAAATATCCCAATTGGACAAATTCGAACCAATTACATCCCCATTTGTTCTGTTTGCTGAATACTAAAAAAAGCCACTTTAAGTGACGAATATTATTAGGAGTTTGAGACAAAAGAACTTTCTCAGGTACCTAAAGAGTTATTATTTCAAAAAGTTTCGCTGTATAACCATATCCGACCTCAATAAATAGAGGAATTTCAAAAGAATATTCATGATTCAATCCGAAATGGGGTGAAAAAAAATGATAAAAAATTATATGGTTATGCGAGATCCAATCTTTTTTTTTTTAACAAGGATCAGAAGTATAAAAAGAAAGATCCATTCTCAAACGGGAGAAAACCAGTATGACTCCATCTAACGTATCCAAAATCTTGGGTCTAAAAAAATGAATTATGTATTCCAAGATGTGCGGAATACATGTGATGAATCCATAACATAGTTATTAGATTTGTTACAATTGTCAGTATACAAGAAATAACTCGATTGGACCTTATACGGATAAAAAAAACACACACACTTTTGGTACACAAAAAATTGCAATATTATTAGAGTTCCATATATGTCCTGTTTATTCTATAGGGCATCGCGCCATCAGAATGAGAAAATGGAATCGAAAATCGCGAATGAACATTGTAAAAAAAAAATGCAGTTCAAAATACTTCCATTGGTACACGCAAGAAATAGGCTAATTCTGCAGCTTTTTGTTCAATTTGTCGTGCAGTCAAATTTTCATCAGTACGAGTTAAGGGAATGGATCCCTGGCCTCGGATTTCCATATAAAGGACACGACGAGGATAAAGACCCTCTTTAATCTCGATTCTAATTGACTGGATATCCCTCATAAAGAAACGAAGGAAGATGCGACGGTTTTTTCCAGGAAATCCCCAACGAAAAATACATACTATTCCTTCTTTTCTATCGAATCGATCATAACCACTACCGATATTCAACGACATTGTGCACCACAAATAGGAACTAATGAATAGACCCGCCATCCCATAGAAAGACATCACGATCCCTTGTGGAAAAAAAACGATTTGTTGATAGGGGAATACGGATATCAGATTCCTACCAAGATAACTGGAAGTTCCAACCACTAAAAATCCTAGCGAACCTAAAAAAAGGATACAGGCCCAGCAAAAATTACTTGTTTTTCTAGATCCCCTTATAAGTTCTATCCATATATGTTCTGATCGCCAGTTCATATTCTACCATATTAAATTAATATTAATTAGATCCAGTTGTATTTGATTGGAATTCAGAGAATAACTCAAATAATTTTTTTTTTTTATTTTCTTGCCCCCGAAGTAACTCTCAGCAACTAGCATTATTTTGTTGTGAATCATTAGAAATAATGAGTTAGATACATTTCCAGTCTATTTTCTATATTGATTGATCCCCCCCACCCCTTTTGATCAGCTATATCCCTATATACATAATATATTAAGATATCATGTATACGTTAATAGCTCTTTCGCTTTTTTTTCATAGGGAATCACATATTACATATCGTACCATAGTACACTAAATGGAAACCCGTATTATGATTTAGTGTTGAAATAAATTGATGAGATTTGGTCTGATCGCATCTAGACAATTTTATTTTTTTGGACATGAAGAAATAAAGAAGCCATTGCAATTGCCGGAAAAACTAGGCCTACTAAAGGCACGAAAATAGAGGGTAAGTTGAGATCTGTCATAGAATGGGTTCCTCGGTTTAATATTTGTACCTTTTATAAGGAAAGATATCTTATGATAAGTATATCTATTATAAATAATATTAATAATATAAATAATATTAAGTAGTTAATAAGTGCAAGGAATGTAGAACTAAATTAAGTGTACCTATTATCTTTCTACACGAATATGGGTGATAATTCACTTTAAAAAATTTCTATTCTTTTTCTCTCCTTTTTATCTTCAAAATTGAATTAAGAATTCACGACTCTAATTAATCTAATACAGGGATTTCTAAAAAAAAAAGTAGATTCTCGAAAAATATAATATAGAAATAACTTCTATATCCCTATTTTATTGCTTTTATATTTGTATATCCCCATCCCCATATTGCTATTATATATTGCTATATTTATGTAGTATTTAATATTATTATTTTACTCAAATATTATTTCGTAATAACATATGAGAATTTTATTAATTATTTGAGATCTCGGTGGAATTCGATTAAATACTAAAAAAAAATATATATATAAATAATTAATATTAATGAAAATCATATAGAAATTCCAATTAATTAAGACTCAGACATAACATAATAAGTAAGAGAAGAATTCCTTTTTTTTATTCGTGTAAAAATTAACTCAGTTTATCCTGTTGATAAAGAGTTACTAATTACTAATCATAAATAGAGTTAGGATATAAAAAAAGCGCCACGCCAGGAAAAAAAAATAATTATTCGCAATTTTTTTACTCTTATTACAAGTTACAAGCGGAATTTATGTCACCTAGGAAAACGCCATTCTTCTTACTTTCTTTTTTCATTACGGTTAATTAGAAATACTTGGTCGTTCCCTATAAATAACTAAATGTGGAACTTTACTTTAATTTTTAAAGTTTTGATTCAAAGAAAAGAAACCATGGAGCTGAAATAATTCACTCAGAACACCCTTTAAAAGATTACGTGGTACGATTAAATCGAATAAGCCCTTATGGAATAAATACTCAGCCGCTTGTGAACCATCGGGTACTGTTTTATTCAATGTTTGTTCAATTACTCTTTTACCCGCAAATGCGATGTAGGCATTAGGTTCAGCAATAATGACATCTCCCAACATACCAAAACTGGCTGTAACTCCACCAGTTGTAGGAGATGTAAGGATTGATACATAGAATAACTTTTTATTTAATTGATAATTATATGAAGCAGAAGAAATTTTAGCCATTTGCATCAAGCTCAAACTTCCTTCTTGCATACGCGCTCCTCCAGAAGCACACACAATAATAACAGGTAGAGATCGATTAGTAGCATATTCGATCAAACGGGTTATTTTCTCGCCTACTACGGATCCCATACTACCCCCCATGAACTGAAAATCCATAACCCCAATTGCTATCGTAATACCGTTTAGTTTACCTATGCCTGTTTGAACAGCTTCAGTTAAACCGGTCTTTTTTTGATAAGAATCGATACGATCTCTATAGGGTTCCTCTTCAGAATGAAATTCAATAGGGTCCATAGATACCATATCCTCATTCAGGGGATCCCAAGTTCCCGGATCAATCAAAAGTTCAATTCTATCTGAACTACTCATTTTCAAATGATATCCACACTGTTCACAAATATTCATTTTTGATCGCAAAAATTTTTTATAATTTAATCCATAACAATTTTCGCATTGAACCCATAAATGTCTGTATTTTTTATTTATATCAAAATCATTAGATCTTCCTCTTATATAAAAATCACTGCTATTATCACTAGTTCTCAGACTAGAACTTCCGCTTTCACTACAAATGAAATTATAAATATAATTATCGCTGTAATTGTAAGTATCTCCCGAAATGTAACTATCAATACTGATTTCAAAACGAAGATAACTATCAATGCAACTATTAATGTGATTATTCCAACTGGATTTAGTATTATCATACATGTAATGATAATAGTGACGATTCTTACTCTTAGATCCACTATTCAGACAACTAGAATTAAGATAGTTATAAAAAGAACTTTCTAGTTCATTCATAAAAGAACTAGAATTGTCAATCTCAAAAATACTATTTTCAATATCAAAATATACGAAATAACGGTCGCCATTACTATCTCTAACTAAAAAAGTATCATCGGAGATCAAACTCCAAATGTCTTTAATATCAAATAAATGATCAACATTATCACAATCGAAATTCGTACTATCACTCCAGCTGGAAATTTTTTTATCTGTATCATTTAGAACGGGGTCCTCATTTTCGCTAGTATGTCCAATAGGACCAAAACTACACATTGATTTTTTTAGTTCACATCTGTGTTCTAACTGCTTGTTATGGAACATTGAATTGAACCACCATTTTTCCATAGCTTCTTCTTGCCTTTTATTTGAAAAAAGAATAAATAGATGAATAGTCATTCGATGAATAATTATTTTACTATTGGATTTCCCATCCTAATTAAACATATAGGTCCAATTAGTAAGATGGTTAACTAATAACGAATGCGTAGTGAAAGAAATGATTATCCTTATACCCAATTCAACTCATGGAAGAAGGCGCGGACGTTAATACATTTAGGATAGGACCCATTCATTAAAAAAAAAGCAAGAGGGTATTTCAATTCAAAAGGGGAGGGGGTACTAGATCCGTGCAATTTGATTTTCAATTAGATTGGGGTTAAGCTATAATTTTGAACCATGATCTTGTTATGTTTTTCAATTCCAAAATGGACAAGGATTAGGTATACTAAAGTCAAAGTGTCTCACTAATCCTTTGATCATGGAGAAGAAAAAGTTATATGCACTTCATTCACGAAGATTAATGAATAAGAGCAGATTTTTTTGTACGAGATTTGCTGATTTGAAAAATCGTAATTGGATTGAATCCATCGAAATGAATTGCCTTTTGATTTCATTTTCTTGTACCTACGGATTTATACAAGTATGTGGTAATGTTTCCATTTCTATGGACTAACCAAGTGAATCAACGCCAACCCGTCATAAACAAGCACTAATGATGAAATGAAAACTATACAAATACAATAAAATCAATAATGTAAATGGAATCCATAGGGCTATACGGACTCGAACCGTAGACCTTCTCGGTAAAACAGATCAAACTAATTAATATCTAAATGATTCGAACTGTTTCAAAGACCCAACATGCATTTTGTTGCATTGGGCTCTTTCATCAACTGATGATAAGATCAGTTAGTCAACCATATTTTTTCTTATCTTCACAGGAAAAGTAAGAAGATAGTGAGATGGCTCCATGTGCTCTGATTCATTATTTGGATTCTGATCCAAGAGCAATACCAAAGTGTTTCAAAAAAGGTTACCTTGACGTAGGTCTGCCTCCGGCTTAGATTCAACTTAATAAGTTAAATGCAGTCTCTATCGTATGCTTCAAGAGTCAAATATGAGACTTCATACACCTTAAAGTTCATAGAACGACAAGAGGTTTTTTTGAGGCTCTTATACTCATTATGCCTAGCATTGAATAGACTGGGTATTCACCTTATCAATTTTCAAATCAATGACGGGTTCCATTTGGCATCTGAATTCGGATCTGAATCGGATTGAACCAAATAAATATTTGTCAGGCTATTGTTCTCTTGTTCTTTCGAATCTATGGAGTAAGACATCGATTTCTCAATAAGACAATATTGATTGCATAATGTACTTTCTTGAAAAGCATTGGCGCACGTGTAAACGAGTTGCTCTACCAACTGAGCTATAGCCCTTGTCATAGACATCTTACCATATGGGTAATTTCTTGTCAAGATGGGTATGAATTTCTTGCCAAGATGAATATTTCATGATCCACAAGATAACTCTCGAATCCGTTTTTCATTTCTTGTTAAGAATTGATTGGTATTGCCTAAAAGTAATATTCCAGATATAATTCACGAAGCTGTGGGTCCCCTTTTTTTTTGTTTGTAGTTCTAAACGACCTACTTAACTCAGTGGTTAGAGTATTGCTTTCATACGGCGGGAGTCATTGGTTCAAATCCAATAGTAGGTATAACTTATTAGATACCGGAACCAACGGTATCCAATAAGTTTTTTTACGCATCTTTTTTTGTTGTCTCAGATTATACTTTATTGTATTGAATTAGCGGAATCAAAATAGAAAATACGAAGTATAAATAAAGAGAACCTTTTTTTCATTATATGAGATAGCCTAGGAAATAGCCTAGGAAATGGCATTGTTAGCCTCCACTCGCGTTCTAGCTCGTCTGAGAGTTAGATTTGCCTCAATTATTTGTCTCTTACCTTCTGCTTTACTCAAGTTGGTTTCAGCTATTTCAAAAGCTTCCTGAGCTTCTTGTGGATCAATATCAGTACTCATCTCCGCATCATTTCCTAAAATAGTGATCTCATTATTACCTATTCTAGCGAAACCGCCCATTAGAGCTACTGTTAACCATTGGCCGTTGCGGCGTATTCTCAAAAGACCTATATCTACGGCTGTGGCAACACAGGCATGGTTTGTTAATACACCAATTTGGCCAGTATTAGTAGGTAAAATAATTTCGTCCACTTCGGAATCCCAAATAGTTCGATTAGGGGTCAGTACACAAAGATTTAAGGTCATTTCTTCAATTTGCTCTCCACTTCTATTCTAAGGTGATAGCTTTCGCAGTAGCTTCCTCGATGTTACCCACTAAATAAAAGGCCTGTTCGGGAAGACTGTCTAATTCTCCGGAAAGGATCAGTTGAAACCCTCTAATTGTTTCCGCGAGACCCACATATTTTCCTGGAGAACCAGTAAATACTTCTGCTACGAAGAAGGGTTGTGATAAGAAACGTTCAATTTTGCGTGCTCTTGCCACGGTTAAACGATCCTCTTCAGATAATTCGTCCAAACCAAGGATAGCTATAATGTCCTGAAGTTCTTTGTAACGCTGTAAAGTTTCCTTAACTCTTTGCGCAGTTTCATAATGTTCCTCGCCAACGATCCAGGGTTGGAGCATAGTTGATGTTGAATCTAAAGGGTCTACTGCCGGATAAATCCCTTTGGCAGCTAATCCTCTTGAGAGTACGGTAGTAGCATCTAAATGTGCAAATGTCGTGGCAGGGGCAGGGTCCGTTAAATCGTCTGCAGGTACATAAACCGCTTGAATGGAGGTTATGGACCCTTCTTTGGTAGAAGTAATTCTTTCTTGCAAAGATCCCATTTCCGTACTAAGGGTAGGTTGATAACCCACCGCGGAAGGCATTCTACCTAATAAGGCAGATACCTCTGATCCAGCTTGAACGAATCGAAAGATATTGTCGATGAATAGAAGCACGTCTTGCTCATTAATATCCCTGAAATATTCTGCCATAGTTAGGGCAGTCAAACCAACTCTCATACGTGCTCCCGGCGGCTCATTCATCTGACCATAGACTAGAGCCACTTTAGATTCTGCAATATTTTGTTCATTAATCACTCCGGATTCTTTCATTTCCATGTAAAGATCATTTCCTTCACGAGTCCGCTCGCCTACTCCACCAAATACGGATACACCCCCATGAGCTTTAGCAATGTTATTGATCAATTCCATGATGAGTACTGTTTTACCCACTCCAGCCCCCCCGAAAAGTCCAATTTTTCCTCCACGACGATAAGGAGCTAAAAGATCCACTACTTTAATACCAGTTTCAAAGATTGATAATTTCGTATCTAACTGTATAAAGGCAGGTGCAGATCTATGAATCGGAGATGTTGTGCAAGTATCTACTGGACCTAAATTGTCAACGGGTTCTCCAAGAACGTTGAAAATTCGCCCGAGAGTAGCTCCACCGACCGGAACACTTAATGGAGCTCCCGTATCAATAACTGCCATTCCTCTCGTCAGACCATCTGTCGCACTCATAGCTACAGCTCTAACTCGATTATTTCCTAATAATTGTTGTACCTCACAAGTCACACTAATTTGCTGACCGACAGTATCTCGACCCTTAACTACCAAAGCGTTATAAATATTAGGCATGTTCCCCGGAGGAAAGGCAACATCCAGTACTGGGCCAATAATTTGAGCGATTCGCCCTAGGTTTTTTTCTTCCAGTGGGGAAATTGTAGGATCAGAAGTAGTAAGATTGATTCTCATAATCATGATAAAGTAAAATATGTCAAAATTTATTAGGAATACTTTTGAATCGAAAATAAAATGTCCGATAGCAAGTTGATCAATTAATTCAATAAGGAATGGAATCAATAAGGAAGTTAACACTCGATTTAGTCAGTATCGTCCAACCGACCAAATGGAATTCAATCGTTTCCTCATTCAATCATTCAATTTTCAAGTTCAACCAACCATATCAATTTCAAAGTATCAACAAAATAGCAAGTATAAGAATAATGCATGCGGAAGTATGTATCTTTTATCTATCATTATACATAATCTCATCCATATTAGGGTTCTATTATCTATAGAATTCGAACCTAAACTCGATTTTGAATTTCTTCATTATTTCTCATTGGTTATTGTTATTTCTTTTTTTGATATGGATTTTAGTCCATTCTTGTTTTATATCTTTTTATGGATGAATTATGCTTATTTGCACATCTAGGATTTACATATACAAGGTATATCAGTGTCAAGAGAAAATTTATCTTAGTATATTAGATATAGAAATTCAAATAAAAGGAAGGTTTTCCTAAATTAGAAACTTGCAAAATAGGTATTGGGTTGCGCCATACATATCAAAGAGTATACAATAATGATGTATTTGGTGAATCAAATACATGGTCTTATTAATTAAATTAGTTGAAAATATTAGTTTAGTTGAAAATTTTTTGAATCTTTTTTTTAGGTTTCATTCATACCTAGTTCATGTCGAGTAGACCTTGTCATTGTGAGAATTCTTAATTCATGAGTTGTAGGGAGGGACTTATGTCACCACAAACAGAGACTAAAGCAAGTGCTGGATTTAAAGCTGGTGTTAAAGATTACAAATTGACTTATTATACTCCTGAATATGAAACCAAGGATACTGATATCTTGGCAGCATTCCGAGTAACTCCTCAACCCGGAGTTCCACCTGAGGAAGCAGGGGCTGCAGTAGCTGCCGAATCTTCTACTGGTACATGGACAACTGTGTGGACTGATGGACTTACTAGCTTGGATCGTTACAAAGGGCGCTGCTACCACATCGAGCCTGTTGCTGGCACTGAAAATCAATTTATTGCCTATATAGCTTATCCTTTAGACCTTTTTGAAGAAGGTTCCGTTACTAACCTGTTTACTTCGATTGTGGGTAATGTATTTGGGTTCAAAGCTCTTTCAGCTCTACGTTTGGAAGATCTACGAATTCCTCCCGCTTATTCAAAAACTTTCCAAGGCCCACCTCACGGAATCCAGGTTGAGAGAGATAAATTGAATAAGTATGGTCGTCCTCTATTGGGATGTACTATTAAACCAAAATTGGGATTATCCGGGAAAAACTACGGTAGAGCAGTTTATGAATGTCTACGCGGTGGACTTGATTTTACCAAAGATGATGAGAACGTGAACTCACAACCATTTATGCGTTGGAGAGATCGTTTCTTATTTTGTGCCGAAGCTCTTTATAAAGCACAAGCTGAAACAGGTGAAATCAAAGGGCATTACTTAAATGCTACTGCAGGTACATGTGAAGAAATGATAAAAAGGGCTGTATTTGCAAGGGAATTGGGAGTCCCTATCGTAATGCATGACTACTTAACAGGAGGATTCACCGCAAATACCAGCTTGTCTTATTATTGCCGAGACAACGGCTTACTTCTTCACATTCACCGCGCAATGCATGCGGTTATTGATAGACAGAAGAATCATGGTATGCATTTTCGTGTACTAGCTAAAGCATTACGTATGTCTGGTGGGGATCATATTCACTCTGGTACAGTAGTAGGTAAACTAGAAGGTGAACGTGAGATGACTTTAGGTTTTGTTGATTTATTACGCGATGATTATATTGAAAAAGATCGAAGCCGCGGTATTTTCTTCACTCAGGATTGGGTCTCTATGCCAGGTGTTTTACCCGTGGCTTCTGGGGGTATTCATGTTTGGCATATGCCTGCCCTAACCGAGATCTTTGGAGATGATTCTGTACTACAATTTGGTGGAGGAACTCTAGGGCACCCTTGGGGAAATGCACCAGGTGCTGTAGCTAACCGAGTGGCTTTAGAAGCATGTGTACAAGCTCGTAATGAAGGGCGTGATCTAGCTAGTGAAGGTAATGAAATTATACGTGAAGCTGCTAAATGGAGCCCGGAACTTGCCGCTGCTTGTGAAGTGTGGAAAGAGATCAAATTCGAGTTCAAACCGGTAGATACTATTGACTAAACTAGATAAGCGTGCATAATTCAGTAATTACCGTTTGTTCTCCTAAGTGCAATTAAATAAACTCGGCCCAATCTTTTACTAAAAAAAGGATTGAGCCGAATAAAGAATGAGCGAACATCCGCCTTTCTTATACTATTTGCATATATCCTTTTTATATATATATATCGATATCAATAAACTATATCAATAAATATGCACAGAATGTACAGACCTTACTTATAACTTAAACTATATATATACAAGATAGAAATACAAGATAAGATCTAAGACTAAATAAAGAACTCCATATTTCTATGGTTTCTTGTTGGATCCGTAATTAATCTTATGGGTCTTTGCAATTGGTAGATTTGTTTATATCCTAGGGTTTCCATTTTAAACCATAGATATAGATCAAACCAAGGAAAGTGTATCTTCTACCCATTCTGTATATTGTCTCTTTCATTCGGTGTTGCAATAAAAACTAATTATTTTAGTCAATTATACGAAACAGAATTCTTCATAGGAAAAAAAAGCATTTTCTTTTCGATGCGAATTTGTACACGACATGAAAAAAACCTTACCTGGATTTCTTTATATTTCTAATATATTGAAATTGAAATGTTGATTGGTCCGTCTATTGGTCTGGTCTGTCTGTGGAATCTTTCGATTTCAATAAAACGTGATTTTTTCTATTACTATTAGAATAGAGGTATCTTATTTTTGTAGATCATTTATTATGATTCATTTGATTATAACATTGTGTTATACTGTTTTGTTTCAAAAAACCTTTTTCTTGTAGCAAAACTTAACCTATGGATTGTTCTTACTAAGTATTATTGAAGTAACAAACAAGCATTTTGTTTTTCTAATCTTTAGTACTATAAATTAATTTGTAATGGAATGATTCTTTTATTTCAACTCATAATTTCATTGTTATTGTTTCTCAAAGGACCGGACTCTAAATTTTGAATTTTGGTATATAAACTACGAGTTTGTATATGTAAGTAAGGGTTCCTCCCGATTCAACGAATTGAATCAATAAAAAAAATTAAGAAATAAAATAAAAATAAAAGGCAAAGGGAAGAAGATAATCCAAGGATTCCATCATTAGATGATATTTTAATATCTGTATCGAATCCATAGAAGCAGTAATCCTCTCCCGGGATTTTAATTTAATAAAATAATTATTTCTTTTTATTTATTATTTCTATTTTTTTATTTATTATTTAATAAAAAATGAATTTAAAAATCGAACAAAAACCAATACAAAAAAAGGAGAGAGAGCTTTGTTTGTGTAAAAGCATGATATGTCTTTTGTTTGTGTAAAAGCATGATATGTCTACAGTATAATATATAAATAGAATTGCAATATAAGTGAAATTCCGTTGAATTTATAGACATATTCCACGGAGAACTAATTAGCGCATTAAAAAAAAAAATGCGGATTTCGCCTAATAAGTTCCGGGTAAATTGACAATTTCAATTCGAATAGAGTAATTCAGTATAGTACACATTAATAGGAGTGCTTCTATGTTTCTGCTTTACGAATATGATATTTTTTGGGCATTTTTGATAATATCAAGTGTTATTCCTATCTTGGCATTTGCAATTTCTGGGGTTTTAGCCCCGATTAGTGAAGGAACAGAGAAATTCTCTAGTTATGAATCGGGTATAGAACCCATGGGGGATGCTTGGGTACAATTCCGAATTCGTTATTACATGTTTGCTCTAGTTTTTGTTGTTTTTGATGTTGAAACAGTTTTTCTTTATCCATGGGCAATGAGTTTCGATGTATTGGGTGTATCCGTATTTATAGAAGCTTTCATTTTTGTGCTTATCCTAATTGCTGGTTTAGTTTATGCATGGCGAAAAGGGGCATTAGAATGGTATTAGCTCCTGAATATTCAGATAATCAAAAAAAAAAGCAAGTAAAGAATGACATAGAGACTGTTATAAATTTGATTGAATTTCCATTAGTTGACCAAACAATTCCCAATTCCGTTATTTCAACTACATCAAATGATTTTTCGAATTGGTCAAGACTATCCAGTTTATGGCCGCTTTTATATGGTACTAGTTGTTGTTTCATCGAATTTGCTTCATTACTAGGCTCACGATTCGACTTTGATCGTTATGGATTAGTACCAAGATCGAGTCCTAGACAAGCGGACCTTATTTTAACAGCTGGTACAGTAACAATGAAAATGGCTCCCTCCTTGGTAAGATTATATGAGCAAATGCCTGAACCAAAATATGTCATTGCTATGGGTGCCTGTACTATTACGGGGGGGATGTTCAGTACCGATTCTTATAGTACCGTTCGGGGAGTCGATAAACTAATTCCTGTCGATGTCTATTTGCCCGGATGTCCGCCTAAGCCAGAGGCTGTTATCGATGCTATAACGAAACTTCGTAAGAAGATATCTCGGGAAATCCATGAGGATAAAATGGGGTCTCAACAAGAAAATCGATGTTTTACTACCAATCACAAGTTTTATGTTCGACGCAGTATTCATACGGGAAATTATGATCAAAGATTGCTCTATAAATCATCATCTACTTCAGAGATATCTTATGAAACATTTTGCAAATCCAAAAACTCAAAATTTTCCCACGAATTGGTAAATTAGGCAAATAGTTTTTCTTTGTAACGAATAACAATGGTCAATTTTTATAAATTTCATTGTAAATATGAAATAGTCATATAAATACAAATGTGGGAGAGATCAAAAAGATGCAGGGTCGTTTATCCGCTTGGCTAGTCAAGCATGAGCTAGTTCATAGGTCTTTAGGTTTCGATTACCAAGGAATAGAGACTTTACAAATAAAACCGGAGGATTGGGACTCCATTGCTGTCATTTCATATGTTTATGGTTACAATTATTTACGCTCTCAGTGTGCTTATGATGTATCACCAGGCGGATCGTTAGCTAGTGTGTATCATCTTACGAGAATACAGTATGGTGTAGATCAACCGGAAGAGGTATGCATAAAAGTATTTATCCCAAGGAGAAATCCTAGAATTCCGTCTGTTTTCTGGATTTGGAGAAGTGCCGATTTTCAAGAACGGGAATCCTATGATATGTTGGGAATTTTTTATAAAAATCATCCACGCCTTAAACGTATTTTGATGCCTGAAAGTTGGATAGGCTGGCCTTTACGTAAAGACTATATTACTCCCAATTTTTATGAAATACAAGATGCTCATTGAATGATAAAAAACAAATGTTTACTTATAGGATTATATGACACAATTCCAGATTTCAAGTCAAGAAATCTTTTTATCTTTTGTTCGAAATGAAACAAAGTAACTGGACCATAATTCATATTATGGGTGGGCTAAGAATCATTGGAACTCCGAAGTTTCTAATCTAGAATATCCATTTCGAATGAGCAGAAAGAATAGAATAAAAGGGGCTCCATGCCATGAACTTTGTACCGCGCATATGTTAGATAGACCCCGTGCCCGTCATAAGCGGGAGTGAAGAAATAGAATCCGAAATAAAATGCAAAATTCATCAAAGGGGGTCCAATTTAAAATGGAATTTTTACTATATCTGAAAGAAATTCTGTCTATTCCTATCCTTTAACTTCTCTATATTTTTGGGTTTTTATTTGAATTGAGTAATTCATATTACATTCATATTACATATATATATTTTTTTTGAATGAAAGAGGACACAATATAAACAAAAAAAAGAAATCTAATTTTTTTACTACGATAATACCTAGAAAAATAGAGGTATATATCTCTTAGATGTATAAATATGTATCATGTTATAAGACTATAAAAAATATATCCAATCGTCTTTATAAATTGGAATTAATATCTATACATTAATCATATGTCAGGAACCAGATTTGAACTGGTGACACGAGGATTTTCAGTCCTCTGCTCTACCAACTGAGCTATCCCGACGACGACTTTTCGCACATTATTCTACTAGAATATGCATGTTTATGTCAATTAAAGGGACTAAAAAAATATGAAAATCTTACCTTACCGAGTCCCTGAAATTTCTTGGGTCTTAAAAAAAATAAGACTTTCTTTGATAAATGTAAGGTAATGATATGGACTATGGATGATTCCACAATGAATTACTTGTCTATATATGTGGATTCGCACATATATCGTATATACCCAACTAAACGTTTGGTATAGAATACAAGTATTTCTGTTCATACCTATTTGGAAACAGTAGAGTGAATGAGAAATGTAGAAGATTTTGAACTACCAACAGAAAAAAAGGGTTAGGAAGTCAAATGCGTTTTTATTGGGGATAGAGGGACTTGAACCCTCACGATTTCTAAAGTCGACGGATTTTCCTCTTACTATAAATTTCATTGTTGTCAATATTGACACGTAGAACGGGACTCTCTCTTTATTCTCGTCCGATTAATCACTTTTGTTTTAATGATAAATAAGACTCCCGAATGAATGATTTGATCACTGAATATCCGATTCTTCCTTCAACTTGAATTGTCATAGATTCACAATAACTCGTAAATTTTTCATAGAATTTCTATTTTCATAGAATTTATATTCTATATAAATAAATTCTAAATTGAAGTCGTGATTATGATTAATCGTTTGATATGTCAGTATGTATTAGGTATATAGGGTCATCCTTCCTTTCTGTAATTTTCATAGAAGGATTCCTGCTACCAACGCAAACAACTTCATTCGTTAGAATAGCTTCCATTGAGTCTCTGCACCTATCCCTTTTTTAAATTCTTATTTTCGAATTTCTATATAATAGAAAATTCGAAATATAGAAAATAAACCCTTTTTTCTCAAAACAGGGATTTGGCTCAGGATTGCCCATTTTTAATTCCAGGGTTTCTCTGAATTTGGAAGTTAACACTTAGTAGGTTTCCATACCAAGGCTCAATCTAATCAAGTCCGTAGCGTCTACCAATTTCGCCATATCCCCCTTTCTTTGATTTGAGACCAGAATTTCTCTGCCCGTTACGTTGTGACCTCACTCGCTTTTTTAGTTGGAACCTTTCAATTTATGAAATATGGATTCTTATATCGAAAAAGTATACTTAACCTCTTTCATATCATCTCTATTGAATAACCTATATTTGTTTTTGTTCCAATTAAAAAGGATTCTATCATTAATGTATCTACAATTCAATATAAATAGATATATCGTGCATATGATCTATGGGTTCTCTCTTTTTGGATTTTTCCAGCTTGATTTAGAATACTGGAACGATCGATACTCCTCCTTATTTTTTTCGTGCTAGTCCTTTCTGATCTGGATTCCATCTTTATTCTACTCCTTTTTTCGATTTTTATTATTTTGCGTTCCTTTTTGGAATTTAACTAATGAAAAAAATCGAAAATTAAATTAATAGGAATTCAATACGGATTTATACTTTATTTTCAAGTAAAGAAATAGAATATAAAAAAATAGAAAATAGAAATATATTTTCGATTAATGATCCATTATATATTTATTCTTATTATATTATTTATTATATATTCTTATCTTTATTTCTTATTCTTATATAGTTTATTTCTTATTCTTATATAGAATGATATATTCTAAGATTGGAATATAATGACATATAATAAAATAACATATAAAAAAAATGTAAATCTATTAAAAAGTAATTGTGAAAATATATTAAATTAATTAATAATAATTGCTATATTATAATATAATCTTAATAACAAAACAAAAAATATATAATAATTAGGATCCTTGGGGTTTATTAAGTTCCTATACATTATTTCTGTTCCTTTTATGTCAGCCCGCTTAGCTCAGAGGTTAGAGCATCGCATTTGTAATGCGATGGTCATCGGTTCGATTCCGATAGCCGGCTTTCTTTTTTTATTTATTTTTTATTCGATTTTTTCCATAATTGATAGATAATCAATCGAAATATTGAAAATAATCTCCCTTTTTCTTCAAATATAAAGTTACTCGTCTTTTATGCCACAATAACTTTCAAGTATGAAAAAAAAAAAGAGGGGATTGGATAAATTAGGTATCCACGGAACAAAGCATAAAACGTAGCCTTAACTTCTTATATATAATCTATCTGAATATGGATACAATATATTGATAGAATTCTTTTCATTTAGGAACAACGTTCTACTTTTTTAACGTTCTATTTTATAGTATTTAAGTGGATTTCATTTTGTTTATTCTTTTATTTAGTTCAGTTTTAATTTCGATTTATTATTTAAATATTGAAATGCAAATTTCAATAAAATAAAGGAGTCTTTATGTCTCGTTACCGAGGACCTCGTTTCAAAAAAATACGCCGTCTGGGGGCTTTACCGGGACTCACTAGTAAAAGACCTAGATCCGGAAATGATCCTAAAAACCAATTGCGTTCTGGGAAAAGATCACAATATCGTATTCGTTTAGAAGAAAAACAGAAATTGCGTTTTCATTATGGTCTGACAGAGCGACAATTACTTAGATATGTGCATATTGCTGGAAAAGCAAAAGGGTCAACAGGTCAGGTCTTACTACAATTACTCGAGATGCGTTTGGATAACATTATTTTTCGATTGGGTATGGCTTCGACCATTCCTGGAGCCAGGCAATTAGTTAATCATAGACATATTTTAGTTAATGGTCGTATAGTAAATATACCAAGTTATCGTTGCAAACCCCGAGATATTATTACTACAAAAGATAACCAAAGATCGAAAGCTCTGGTTCAAAATTATATTGACTCATCCTCCCGCGAGGAATTGCCACAACATTTGACTGTGGACTCATCCCAATATAAAGGGTTCGTAAATCAAATAATAGATAGTAAATCAGTCGGTTTGAAAATTAATGAGTTGTTAGTCGTAGAATATTATTCCCGTCAGACTTGAGCCTAACGAAAACCGCCTTCGGATAACTTTTCCCCTTTTTCCAAAGGAAATTAAGGTCTTCGGTCCCCTTTTATGTATTACAGTACAGCGGTAAGGTAATACTGGAATTTTCAACCTTTCCAGTACCCTTTTTATTTTGGGTATCACAGTAATTAGGAATGTGGAATACCTATCAAAAAAGGGGTCTTACCGTTGGAATAGAAATAATGTTATTGATTGTTATTTGATTTGATATATTGTGGCCGGTAACGTTAACGAATTAGTGAAGTTACAGAAACGGAAAGAGAGGGATTCGAACCCTCGGTAAACAAAAGCCTACATAGCAGTTCCAATGCTACGCCTTGAACCGCTCGGCCATCTTTCCGGCATAATCTTATTATTGATCAGAAACCAACTGAATAGCGAGTTGCTCATATTATTGCAGTACAAGTATAGCCAATCAGTTCTACTGGATTCTTTAACTTAATAGTAATATTTATGTTCATTGGTATACTACTTAACTAGGGTAAAAACGAAAATAGGATAAAATTGAATCCGATAAAAATATTTTTTATGTCTTATTCTTAAAAAAGAAACAATTTGAGTAGAGAAAGAAAGTCCATATTTTTTTAGAATTAGTCTGTTTTTATGTTATTTCGTACTGTATAATTCCTTTATTTGTGAGATCATTTTCCCTGAGGGAAATGATAAGAATTCAAAATGGATTGCTAATTATGCCTAGATCTCGTATAAATGGAAATTTTATTGATAAGACCTTCTCAATTGTAGCCAATATCCTATTACAAATAATTCCGACAACTTCAGGGGAAAAGGAGGCATTTACCTATTACAGAGATGGTGCGATTTGATTCTTTTTTTTTTAGCCCTCAAAAGTCTTACTTACGATAAAGAACCATGATTCAAGATAGAAAGACAAAAAAAATTATTCAAATAAAACTACGCTTGATGAAGGTGAAGTTTGGAGATGGAACAACTCCTTCTGTCGTGTATCCTCGATTGATGCAGCCTCAGATGCTTCAATTGTTGATTTAAGTATTGAGCAAAAGGTTACACCTATGGGTTCTGTATTGGAGGTCACTCTTACTTACTATACTAGTACCAATAGGTAGCATAGGGGAAGAAGCACTACGCCCAGGAATCAACAATATTAAAACTTTGTTATAAACTACCCCTTTTCCTCACAGGTATCGGGACTAATAAGAATGGTTAGGACAACAAACATCCATCTCGTTCGTACTTTGGATACCCGTATAACCATCGAAGATAGTTGAAGTGCCTAATTCCTGAAAATAAGGGACGTTGAGGACAAAGAAATTGCTGGAGTTACCATTTCTATCTGGCACTAATATGATTAGTGTTAAGAAAAAATAAAAGCTCTTGCAGGAAGGCTGGCTAGAAATTTCTAGTAAAAATACTAGCCCCTGTCAGTTCATAATGAAAATATTGAAATTTCGCTTCTATAGATTATTCAGATTATTCGCCTTAATATGCACAGAGAGGAGGAGCCGTATGAGATGAAAATCTCACGTACGGTTCTGGAACGGAGATTTTTTGAATAGAATGAACGACCGTAACGGATGTCGGCTCAATCCGAAGGAAATTATGCGGAAGCTTTACAGAATTATTATGAAGCTATGCGACCAGAAATTGATCCCTATGACCGAAGTTATATACTCTATAACATAGGACTTATACACACAAGCAACGGGGAACATACGAAGGCTTTGGAATATTATTTTCGGGCACTAGAACGAAATCCGTTCTTACCGCAAGCTTTTAATAATATGGCCGTGATCTGTCATTACGTGCGACTATCTCCACTATAGAAATAAGGAAAAAAGATCAAATTTTCTAGTAAATATAAATACTAGAAAAAGGGCTTTCTACATATGCATCGTCCAAAGTAACGATTTTTAGAAGCTGTAGCAAGGAAAAAGACTTTGCAGGAACCCAAGAAAAAAAGGGTACGGCCCATGTATTTATATTCTATGGATAAAGGATCCAATTGATAGAGAAAGCACCGTAAAGATCAATTAGTTTTGGATCGACACAATAAGAACTGCTTACTTATCTCATAATATGGGAATTAGGAATCAACTTATGTAATAGAATTGATCCACTAAGGTATTGAGCAGCGGTGTAGCATCAAATCCCAAAGATAGTAAGTTTTCTTTATTATGTAAGAAAGTCTTTTTCAAAAATTCTATATGAATTTCATTTCATCTATGAAATCGAGATAGTTACCTTTCATAAAATTTTAATAATAATTATATAGGAAGATACCCATATTTTATTCTTATGAAGTGAAGGTGGGAGAAAAGATAAAACTAATTTATTGATCAAAATTAGAGTTTGAAACTTATGTAATTAACTTCTTTTGGTTAACCCAAGAAAAATAGGAAATCGATTTCTGAAAAATGGAATTCAGTTAGATAAGATGGATTAAGATGGGATGCCAAAAGAATTAATTGTGGAGCCGTATGAGATAGGAAACTCTCAAGTACGGTTCTTAGGAAAGGATTACCTATTCCGACCGGGGAGAACAGGCCATTCGACAGGGAGATTCGGAAATTGCGGAGGCTTGGTCCGATCAAGCTGCTGAGTATTGGAAACAAGCTATAGCGCTTACTCCAGGTAATTATATAGAAGCACATAATTGGTTGAAGATCACAAGGGGGTTTGAATAAGACCACTTTTCTTTTTAATTTGGTTGTTGGGTACATCAATTAAATAAAATGGATCATTCTTCGGGAGGATCCAATCAAGGAATTTCATTATATCCTTTTCTAAAATAGAAAATCATTCTATTTTGTATTTGTAGAGTATTTCATAAGAATAAATGGTAGGAACACAATAGAGACTGAATATAACTACTAAAAGTTTTTAAGGTAATGGCTAAATATGGATATCTGATGTATCCTAATGGATATCTCAATGTATCCTATTAATTATTAATGAACAAGGATCTTGTAATTTCTAATAGATTAATAAGAGATTACGTTACATGGAAGTAGATTCATATAGTTATTTATTTATACAATAACAATACTTTTGTGAATACATTAGATTAAGTTCCACAAGAAAATCGTTTTTTCGTTACGCCATGAAAAGGTTTAAAATAGTTAAAGGGGTCCGCTGGGCGCCCAATCGCTATGTCATAATAGATCCGAACACTTGCCCCAAATCGACTTCAATATGATAATTGCTCTAGTGAATAACTAAAAAAACATAAATGGGAGATAGGAAAGAAGGGAACTGATCATAAATATCTATCTCTCAGAGGTTCACTAAAAACTTGACTATTGGCGGGTCTCTTTGTATGTGTTGTCCGGAAAGAGGAGGACTCAATGATTATTCGTTCGCCGGAACCAGAAGTGAAAATTGTAGTGGATAGGGATCCCGTAAAAACGTCTTTCGAGGAATGGGCCAAACCGGGTCATTTCTCAAGAACCATAGCTAAGGGTCCTGATACTACTACGTGGATCTGGAACCTACATGCTGATGCTCACGATTTTGATAGTCATACTAGTGATTTGGAAGAAATCTCTCGAAAAGTCTTTAGTGCCCATTTCGGTCAACTCTCCATTATCTTTCTTTGGCTGAGTGGCATGTACTTCCACGGTGCTCGTTTTTCTAATTATGAAGCATGGCTAAGCGATCCTACTCATATT